TCCTGTGATAGGTTTAATAGGCATTTTCTTTTATGGTTCATATTCCGGATTGGGTTCGTCCTTGTAGTAATTGGACGAACTACGTTATAGACATGAAAGCGTAAGAACTCAACGGGGGCCTACCCCTCAAATCAGACAACGAAATAAGTGATAGGCCCCGTTGAGTTCTTAATAATCATAATTTTTGGTTTTGTTCGTATACGTATAAACGACAAAATAGATCACTTTTTTTCGATGCTTCAAAAAACTCCATTTCATTTTTTTCTGATGATTTTTTTTTTAATTAACTTTCAGAACATCTGTTCCCCGATAGTATCTATCGAGACTTTCAAAGTTAGAAGAAAGTATAAGGAATCACTCTATTTCTTTTTCCTGGATCACAGAATAACAATTCGTCTATATATAGATTTCTGTCGATCAGATATCATGTAAAGTCTTTCTATACTAGTCCAACTTTCCTTTATTTATTTTTTTTAGTATCTCATTAATTGAAATTGTTTTATAAGTTCATTGAAGAAGTTCTATTTACTCAATAACATTCCATTTACTCAATAAGATTCCATTTCTTTTTTTCCACTACTTAATTATACGTATACGATTATACGTATACGTAAGAAATCCAAAAAAAAGTTCTGATAAACCTGGAAAAAAAGCTAAACTAAGAAATCGAAACGTAAGAATAGGAATTTTTGACGAATGGAATCAAGAACCATTATTATTTCGACACCAGAAAGGGAATTTTCCACATCCCTTTCTGGTGTCGAAGACTAGGACAACAAATAATACCTTTTAGAATTCGAATCCCTTGTTCCCTTCATTTATCCTTCCTTTCTTTATCTACCTATCTTAATTAATTAGATGTTGATAAATCCACGTATCTAGAAATTCATTTCGGACAATTGAACCTTCTCAAACTGTTTCTTTTTAAGAACCAAAAAGATTTGTGCTAAAACAACAGATGCCAAAAAGAACAAAAGGCCTTGGACACGTAATGGATCTTGAAGTACTATTTCTGCATCTCCCTGACCAAATCCACCCACATTAGGATTACTTGTTAATGGTTGATCAAGTTTGATAGATTCGCCCTCTGAAACACGAAGTTCTGGTCCCCGAGGGATAATATCAACCACTTCACGTCCATTCGATGCATCAGCTATGGTTATTTCGTATCCCCCCTTTTCTTTTCGTATGATTTTGTTTACTATACCCGCTGCTGTAGCATTATAAACCGTATTGTTACTTTTAGTTCCGTCGGGATAAATCTGACCTCTTCCCCTGTTCCCACCTACGTATATTGGATATTTTAAGAAGTGAACATCTTTATTAGTCGCGGGGTCCGGGGAAAGAATAGGAAAAGTGATTTCACTATATTTCTGACCAGGAACTGGCCCTACCACAAGAATATTTTTTTTTAGTGGGACGGTAGTTCTGAAAAGACAGATTGCCTATCTTTTCTTTTAGCTCGGGCGAAATACGATCAGGGGGGGGCTAATTCAAACCCCTCTGGTAAAATAAGAACGGCCCCTACATTCAAAGCCCCTTTTTTACCATTAGCAAGAACTTGTTTTAGTTGCATATCATAAGGAATTTTAACAACTGCTTCAAATACAGTATCAGGAAGTACCGCCTGTGGAACCTCAATATCCACGGGCTTATTAGCTAAATGGCAATTGGCACATACAATACGACCAGTTGCTTCTCGTGGATTTTCAAAACCCTGCTGCGCAAAAATGGGATATGCATTTGAAATGGATGCCCGAGTTATTATATATATCATGAGCGATACGGAAATGAATCGAGTAATCTCTTCCTTTATCGAAGAAAAGGTATTTCTAATTTGCATGGTCCAATCGTTGATCCCGAAAATTTCTACAATAAGATTTGGTAGGTCACTAGTCTAGTTCCCTATCCACGATTCTGCTATTTACTGAAATAATTTTACTGGAATATAGGAGGAATTCTCTAGATGGGTAGAAAGAGTAAGGTAAGTACGACCTTGAATGCTTTGCTTATGTACTACATCCGAAGCATTCAAATTGGATCAGTGAATCGTTTTTCAGTCATTCATTGAATGATAAATCACTACAAGTGACGGAGATACACGATTTAAATAACGAAAAATCCAATATTTAAAAATTGTATCTAGAATGACTGGAAAAGTGGAAACAAGACCAGATATAATTTGATCATTATGAGCAAATCCAAAATCGTTGTAGACATAGCCAATCATTAGTTCCCAACCATGGGGCGAATGGAATCCGATACATAAATCGGTTACTAAAAGAATAGAAAAGGCTTTTATTGTGTCGCTTAAATTATATAGGAATTCTTGAACCCAAGAGTTAAGAATAACAAGTTCTTCATTACCCAGAATAGAATAACCACTTAGAATAACGAAACAGATTAGATTTGTCGAGAAGTGCAAAATCGTATGGATATGATCCTCATCGTGCATCTTGATCAATTGGATTGTTTCTTTGTGGAACCCTGCACGAAGCTTTTGTAGATGTCTTTCCGGGAATTCCTTTATCATTTCGTCCAAAAGGAATAGTTCTTCTAATTCTATGAATTTTTCTAGAGTACTCTTTTCTTGAATATCATTCAAGAAAATTTCGGGTTGCCTAGTATTCCACCAATTAGTAACCCAGGATTCCAGACTTTTATTAAATGAGAGAGAGATCCACCAGGGCAAAAATAGTAAAAATACTATAGATGAAAGATATCGAAGGGGAATGGATGCGTTCTTTTTTGTCATTTTTTCATCTGTGAATTAGTAATGAATCCACCTCATCCGTTGACTCTATTCGATCTAATATTTCTATCAAGCATGAGTTCTATTCTAAAGTATCGCGCCTATGAATCGAGTCTCTATTTTTTAGTTGTGATTCGGCGGTTAGTCCTTGAATTTAGTGTCGAAAAAATACAGAAATAGAAAAGGTAGAAAAGGAATCCATTTCGAATTCGAATGAAGAAATAATCAAAAAAAATATTGTTTCCAGATATCTCAATTGATCAAATATTCGAAGCAATTACCCCTTTTCGATGAATGCCCGAAAGATTCAAATAATGAATATTATTCGGATTTCGAAATGAAAGAACTTCCTTTCTATTAACTATTAAGAATTAAAATATCCAATATTTCGAAAAAAAAAAAAAAAATTTTCGCTGGCTACTCAAAACCTAGTCCAGGAATATTTGAGAGAATCTTCTGAAGAATATTGTGATGATCAAAAATGAGTGGCAAAAAAAGACAGAAAAGTTATCATTATAATTATAAGAGATCAATTGTTTGGTCATTAAGAAAGACCAAAAGAAAGTATAAAAAGAAAGGGTCCATTGACAAAAGAAAATAGAGATAATTTACAAGATATGATCGATCCATATCTAACGTATCAATTCAAAATATTGAAAATAAAAACAAAAGATAAATTATTTAAATGTTTTGATATATGAAATCAATCTATTATTTCTATTTCGCTTTGTTACCTCTTTTGTTACTGAATTGAGTTGAGTGGGGATTTCCATACGCAAAAAGAGTTTCGTTTTATGTTATGGCCGTTCCGTACACGTTTGCTTTGCTTTGACCCGCCTGAGCGTTCTGAAGAAACTTCAATTAAGATTAAGTAAGTTATGCTATAGAAAAAAAAAAAAGAGGATTCTTGGGTTTGTTCCTCCTGCTAAGAAAGCATTTACTCTTCAGTTCATTTTTCAAAATACTTCAATTGGTACACGCAAGAAATAGGCCAATTCCGCAGCCTTTTGCTCAATTTCTCGGGGCGTCAAATTCTCATCAGTACGAGTCAAGGGAATAGCCCCCAGGCCTCTTATTTCCATATAAAGGACACGACGAGCAGAAATACCCTCTTTAACTTCTATTCTGATGGACTGAATATCTTTCATAAGGAATCGTAGAAAGATGCGGCGATTTTTTCCAGGAAATCCCCAACGAAAAATACACACTATTCCTTCTTTTCTATCAAATCGATCATAACCGCTACCTACATTCCATGTAATTGTGCACCACAAATAGGAACTAATAAAGAGACCCGCGATCCCATAGAAAGACATCACGATCCCTTGTGGGAAAAAATTGATTTGCTGAGACGGAAATAAAGATATTAAATTCCTATCAAGATAACTAGAAATTCCAACCAAAAGGAATCCTAATGAACCTAAAAAAAGGATAAAGGCCCAGCAGAAATTACTTGTTTTGCGAGATCCTGCTATAAATTCTATCCATATATATTCTGATCGCCAACTCATACATACTAGATCCAGTTGCATTTTATTGGAATTGAGGGAATAACCAAAATCAATTTGACTTTCCCTTTTTTGTTCCCGAAGTAACTCTCATCAACTAGTACTATTCTGATGTGAACTTTTAGCAGTAATTCATCGAATTGGTTAGATATAATAAAATAAGAGCATCCCTTTCATAGGATTCAGCTACATACATATAGATACATTGGTTTAAATTTCAGACATGAGCTCGGATCCCGACCTATTTTTGAAAGAAAGAGAAAGTAGGTAGAATTCATTTACCCATATATATATATCATATTTACGCATGCATAAGAGCTCTTTTATTTATGTTCGGAGAAAGCCACCTGTTATTGTTATACAATATTCTACTAAATGGATATCCGTGTTCGCTAAGTCTTGAAAAAAAAACTCGATGAGATTTGACTACGTCGGAATTTAAAAAATCTTATTTTTTTGAACATGAAGAAATAAAGAAGCCATTGCAATTGCCGGAAATACTAGGCCCACTAAAGGCACAAAAATGGAGGGGAAGCTGTTGAGAATTGTCATAGAATGGGTACCTCAATTTAATATTTGTACCTGTTATTGTTATAAATTATTGTTATAAAGATATATTATAATTCATATTCGAATTCGTATAGAAGTATATCTAAATGAGTATATATAATAAGTGCAAGGAATCTAGAACGAAATAAACGGACTTATTCATCTTTCTACATGAAATTAGTTTTATTTGC